GAATTTCATTTTTTAAAAGTATCATCAAAAAAATGAAATTCAGTTTTTTGATTAATAATATTTGTTTATCAATACTATCTCTCGCTACTTTCAAACTTAGAAGAAAGAAAGAATAAATAGATTTTTATTTTTCATCGATGGCACAACCATACTATATATACATATATATAAATAGATAGTTATTAGAATTCTGATAGTTTTTTTTTATAGAACTGATAATTCTGGAAAGTTCTGTGGATCCAATATCATGCAAACCCCTTCTTTTGTCTTCTTTTATCTTAATAGAACCTTTCTTTCTCTATTTTAGTATTCCATCAAAGTTGATACGGTATTCTTTGACTACGTTCTATAAATGATAAAGAAAAGCTTTCTTCTTTTTACGAACTTGTTTACTAAATCCGTAGATCTAGAAATTCATTTCGGACAATTGAACCTTCTCAAACTGTTTCTTTTTCAAAACCAAAAAGATTTGTGCCAAAATAACCGATGCGAAGAAGAACAAAAGACCTTGGACACGTAATGGGTCTTGAAGTACTATTTCCGCATCCCCCTGACCAAATCCACCCACATTAGGATTACTCGTTAATGGCTGATCCAGTTTGATAGATTCGCCTTCTGAAACAAGAAGTTCTGGTCCTGGAGGTAAAATATCAACTACTTGATGTCCATCCGATGCATCCGCTATGATTATTTCGTACCCCCCTTTTTCTTTTCGTATAATTTTGCTTACTCTACCCGCTGCTGTAGCATTATAAACTGTATTATTACTCTTGCTCCCATCAGGATAAATCTGACCCCTTCCTCGGTTTCCACCTACATATATGGGATATTTTAGGAAGTGAACATCCTTCTTAGTAGCGGGGTCGGGGGAAAGAATAGGAAAGGCAATTTCACTATATTTTTGACCAGGAACAGGACCTATCACAAGAATATTTTTTTTAGTAGGTCGGTAGCTCTGAAAAGAAAGATTACCCATCTTTTCTTTTATCTCAGGCGAAATACGATCAGGGGGGGCTAATTCAAACCCCTCCGGTAAAATAAGAACAGCCCCCACATTCAAGGCCCCTTTTTTGCCATTAGCAAGAACTTGTTTAAGTTGCTTATCATAAGGAATTCGAACAACTGCCTCAAATACAGTATCAGGAAGTACCGCTTGCGGAACCTCAATATCCACGGGTTTATTTGCTAAATGACAATTGGCGCATACAATACGTCCAGTGGCTTCTCGTGGATTTTCATAACCCTGCTGTGCAAAAATGGGATATGCATTTGAAATGGATGCCCCAGTCATTATATATATAATAATGAGCAATACGGAAACGGATCGAGTAATCTCTTCCTTTATCCAAGAAAGGTTATTTCTAGTTTGCATGGTCCAATGGTTTATTCCAAAAATTTATACAATAAAATGAGGTAGGTCGCTAATATGGTTCCCTATCCAAGATTCTGCTATTTACTGAAATGAAATAATTCTACTGGAATATAAGAAGAATCAAAATCCCCTGGATGGGGATAAAAAAAGAAGTATGATTTTGAACGTTTTGCTTATGTACAAAATCACAAAGAGTAGAATTGGATCAGTGGATTTTTTTTCAGTCATTCATTGAATGATAAATCACTACAAGTGAGGGAGATAGACAATTTAAATAGCGGAAGATCCAATATTTCAAAATTGTATCTAATATAACTGGAAAAGTGGAAACAAGACCAGATATAATTTGCTCAGAATGAGCAAATCCAAAATCTTTGTAAATAGAACCAATCAATAGTTCCCAGCCGTGGGGCGAATGAAATCCTAGACATAAATCCGTTAATAAAAGAATAGAAAATGCTTTTATTGTGTCGCTTAAATTATATAGGAATTCTTGAAACCAAGAATTAAGAAAAACAAGTTCTTGATTACCGAGAATAGAATAACCACTTAAAACAAGGAAATATATTATATTTGTCGAGAACTGGAGAATCTTATGGATATGGCCTTCGTTGTGCATCTTGATCAATTGGATCGTTTCTTTGTGTATTCCCAGCTTTTGTAAATGTGTTTCCGGGTATTCCTTTATCATTTCTTCCAAGAGGAAGAGCTCGTCTAATTCTATGAATTTTTCAAGAATAGTTTTTTCCTGAAGATCGTTCAAAAAAGTTTCGAATTCCCTAGTATTCCACCAATTAGTAACCCAAGATTCTAGATTTTTTTGAAATGAGAAAGAGACCCACCAGGGCAAAAAGACTATAGATGCAAGATATAAAAGGAGAGTAAACGCTTTCTTTTTTTCCATTTTTCGTCTGTGAATTTTGAATCAACCCACGTCGTCAATTCTATACAATCTAATAGTTCTAGCAAACATAAGTTTTATTCCTTTTCTTACAAAGTAGCGAGACTATGAATTTATCCCCATTTTGTTTTTGATTCAGTGGCTAGCCTTTTCTTTTGAATTTAGATTTAGAAAGAATTAATAAATTGACTTTTGAATCAAAGTACATTTGAAAGTCGAATGAGGAAACAATGTTTCTAGGACAGTTCAATTGCTCCAATTCGAAGCAATTACATCTTTTCAATGAATACACCCCACCCCAAGAGGCTGCTTTAACCAATGAATATTATTCGTATTTCGAGATGAAAGAGATCCCTTATCTCACAAACTCTCAAAATAGAAAATAAAAAAAATTCTTTAATTCATTTCAAAATACTTCAATTGGTACACGCAAGAAATAAGCCAATTCGCCCGCTTTTTGCTCAATTTCTCGTGGAGTCAAATTCTCATCAGTACGAGTCAACGGAATGGCCCCCTGACCTCGAATTTCCATATAAAGGACACGACGAGCATAAATACCCTCTTTAACTTCTATTCTGAGGGACTGAATATCTTTCATAAAGAATCGGAGGAAGATACGACGATTTTTTCCAGGAAATCCCCAACGAAAAATACACACTATTCCTTCCTTTTTATCGAATAGATCGTAACCACTACCCACATTCCACGAAATCGTGCACCACAAGTAGGAGCTAATAAAGAGCCCTGCAATCCCGTAGAAAGACATCACGATCCCTTGTGGAAAAAAAAGGATTTGTTCAGAAGGAAATAAAGATATGAAATTCCGGCCAAGATAACTAGAAGTTCCAACCAATAAGAACCCTAATGAACCAAAAAACAGGATAAAGGCCCAGCAGAAATTACTTATTTTTCGAGACCCTGCTATAAGTTCTATCCATATACGTTCTGATCGACAATTCATGTTGTATTTTATTGGAATTGGGAGAATAACCAAAATGGCTTTGACTCTACTTTACTTTTTTTCAATTTCCGAAGTAACGCTCATCAACTAGTACTCTCGGACGTGAACTCTTAAGAGTAACTCATCGAATTCCTTTTTCCTTTTCTTTCAGTCACCCGCCCTGATACCACTACTGCTACATTTTCAAATAGATGTAATTGATTTAGACATTAGACATATATCTTCATGTTTACGCACGCATTAAGAACTCTTTCGGTTATGTGTCCTTTATCTTCGGAGGAAATACCATGTTATCCCATAGTCTACAAAATATATATCTGTGTTATGATCCAAGTCTAAGTTTTGAAAAAGAAATACAAAGAAGAGGATCCATCATATCTAAAAAATCTTGTTTCTTTGAACATGAAGAGATAAAGAAGCCATTGCAATTGCCGGAACAACTAGGCCTACCAAAGGCACAAAAATAGAGGGTATGCTGGTGAAAGTTGTCATAGAATGAATACCTCGATTTAATATTTGTACCTGTTATAAAGATATCTTATAATCATTATAATTCGGATTTCAGTTTATTTGCCTTCTTGCTTTATTTGATTTTGCGGAAAAAAGAGTGCTCTTTTATGTTATAGAGGTTTACTGTTTAGTAATCAGTGATAGCGATGAAAAAGAAAAAGAGAAAAAGTCTACTTGTTGATTTCATTTTCATTCAAAGGAAAGAAAGCGTGGAACTGCAATAACTCACTAAGAACGCCTTTTAAAAGATTACGGGGTACGATTGGATCGAATAAGCCCTTATGGAATAAATATTCAGCCGCTTGTGAACCTTCAGGTACTGTCTTATTCAATGTTTGTTCTATTACTCTTTTACCCGCAAATGCAATGTAAGCGTTGGGTTCGGAAATAATTATATTTCCTAACATACCAAAACTTGCTGTCACTCCACCAGTAGTAGGAGATGTAAGGATTGATACATAAAATAATTTTTTATTTAATTGATAATCAAATAAAGCAGAAGAAATTTTAGCCATTTGCATCAAGCTCAAACTTCCTTCTTGCATGCGTGCTCCTCCAGAAGCACACACTAGAATAAGAGGTAAAAATTGATTGGTAGCATACTCGATCAAACGTGTAATTTTCTCGCCTACTACGGATCCCATACTACCTCCCATAAACATAAAATCCATAACCCCAATTGCTACGGGAATATTATTTAGTTGACCAGTACCAGTTTGAACAGCCTCGGTTAATCCTGTCTTTCTTTGATAAGAATCAATACGATCTTTATAAGGTTCCTCCTCTGAATGAAAGTCAATGGGATCTAGAGAGATCATCTCTTCATCCATAGGATTCCAAGTGCCCGGATCAATCGAAAGTTCAATTCTATCTGAACTACTCATTTTCAAATGAGACCCACATTGTTCACAAATATTCATTTTTGACTTAAAAAATTTCTTATAATTTAATCCATAACAATTTTCGCACTGAACCCACAGATGCCTGTATTTTTGAGTTATATGGAGATCATTAGATCTTTCTCTTATAGTTAAATCAAGCTCATTTGTGATAGGTCTTAGACTGGAACTCCTCTTTTCACTACTATTTCCACCTTCACGACAAATGGAACTGTAAATGTAACTATCAATATCGATTTGAGAACAAAGATAATTGTCAACACAATTATTAATGTGAGTATTCCAGCTATCTTTAGTATCATACATCAAAGTATGATATCGGGGATCTTTCCTAGTAGATCCATTATTAGAATAACT